ATGTTAGATTTCTAACTCTGTATCATTATCTGGTCAGAGAACAGTTTCAGGCGGGCAGTTTGACTGGGGCGGTCGCCTCCCAAATGGTAACGGAGGCGTACAAAGGTTTCCTCTGAACGTGTAGAAATCGTATCTAGAGTGTAAAGGCATAAGGAAGCTTGACTGTGAGACTTACAAGTCGAGCAGGGACGAAAGTCGGTCTTAGTGATCTGACGGTACTGAGTGGAAAGGCCGTCACTCAACGGATAAAAGTTACTCTAGGGATAACAGGCTGATCTCCCCCAAGAGTTCACATCGACGGGGAGGTTTGGCACCTCGATGTCGGCTCATCGCATCCTGGGGCGGTAGTACGTCCCAAGGGTTGGGCTGTTCGCCCATGAAAGCGGTACGCGAGCTGGGTTCAGAACGTCGTGAGACAGTTCGGTCCATATCCGGTGTAGGCGTTAGAATATTGAGAGGAGCCTTCTTTAGTACGAGAGGACCGAGAAGGACATACCTCTGGTGTACCAGTTATCGTGCCAACGGTAAACGCTGGGTAGCTATGTATGGAGAGGATAACCGCTGAAAGCATCTAAGTGGGAAGCCCACCTCAAGATGAGTATTCTCATCACGTAAGTGAGTAAGGTCACGGTAAGACTAACCGTTTAATAGGCATTAAGTGTAAGTACAGTAATGTATGTGCTGAGATGTCCTAACAGACCGAGGACTTGAATTTTTTTAAATCTTTAAAATAGTTATCTATTTTAAAGATTTTTTGCTTTGGTGTTTTTAGTGTAATTTGCGGACCCACGCTGATCCATCCCGAACTCAGCAGTGAAACGCTATAAATCGATGACAATACTTGGAGGGGGACCTCCTGGGAAGATAGTTCAATGCCAAAGTTTTTAAAAAAGATAAATAAAGAGCTCTATAATACTATTTTGTTCGTTAGTATTATCTTGTAAAAAGGTGTCTAAAAATCCGTTTAGATCGAAATTATGTAGCTTAATACGCTGAATTTTTAGACAAAGACAATCCGATATTACTAACAAATATTTCCAATTTTATATATAATATTAATTATAATATTAGTTATTAATATCATTTTCTGTCTTTAAAATATTTATAGAGGATTACCAGCTATGGATACTCGTTTACTTGTAATTGCTACGCCTGTTTTAATCGCAGGATCATGGGCTTTATTTAATATCGGCCGTTTATTAATCCAACAAGTTCAACGTTTAACACGTTAATTGTATAAATACTTGAAAATACAAGGATAATTTAGAAATTATTTGATTTTTCCTTGTATTTCTCGTATACTGTCAGTATATTTTATTCAATATTTTCATTTTTTAAATAGGTTAAAATAATGGCAGTACCTAAAAAACGGACATCGAAATCGAAGAAGGGTATACGCACAAAATAACTTATAAAGGTTATAAAAGTTGTTTATAAATTAATTATTTATAAATTCTATAATTTATTTTTTAATCTCTAAGAAATAAACTATAATTTAAATCAGTCATTTAATAAAATTAGATAAAATTTATGTCTCATACAGTTAAAATTTATGATACATGTATTGGCTGTACACAATGTGTACGTGCATGTCCTACTGATGTATTAGAAATGGTTCCGTGGGATGGTTGTAAATCTGGTCAAATCGCATCTTCACCTCGAGTAGAAGATTGTGTAGGTTGTAAACGTTGTGAAACTGCATGTCCTACTGATTTTCTAAGTGTACGAGTTTATTTAGGTGCAGAAACAACAAGAAGCTTAGGTTTAGCCTATTAAAAAAAAAGGAATCTAAAAACTTTATTTAGATTCCTTTTTTTTATGATAACCAACCATAACTATGCAAGCCTTTTCCTAAGAAATTTACACCAAGATAACAAATCCATATTACAAAAAATCCTAAACCACCTAAGATAGCTGTTTTTTTACCTTCCCAGCCTTTTGTAATACGAGCATGTAAATATGTAGCAAAAACAATCCAAGTTATTAAAGCCCAAGTTTCTTTTGGATCCCAACTCCAATATGAACCCCAAGCCTCATTCGCCCATACTCCCCCAGCGATAATACCAATAGTCAAGAATGGAAAACCTAAACCAATAATTCGATAACTCCAATTATCTAAACTTTGTAATAATTTTAATTTACCAAGTTCTGATATTTCTTCTGAAGCAGTAAACACTTTTGCTTCATAATATTCTACCATAACATTATACAAAGGTAGGGCTGTCTCATCAATGACTTGTAAATCAACGTCTTGGTACTTAGCTATCACTAAGAATAAAATGCAAAGTAGTGAACCCATAATTAAGGTTGCATAACTAACCATCATCATACTAACATGTAACATTAACCAATTAGATTGTAATGCCGGTACTAACGGACTTGCTTTTTGCATATCAGGCGAAAGTGTTAAGTTTGCAAATCCATTAATTAATAAAGCTACTGGAATTAGAATTGCTCCAATTAATTTACTTTTCGTTTTATATTCTAGGTATAAGTAAATTGTCAATAAACTCCAAGTCAAAAATAGTAAAGATTCATATAGATTACTTAGAGGAAAATACCCTGCTACTATCCAACGTGAACATAAAATAAAAAATAACAGAATGTTTGCAAAAATCGCACCAATTCTTCCTATTTGAGAAAAATTCGTTGTCCATTTAAAAAATGATAAACTGATCCAATAAATGGTCATTGAGCATAGTAAAATGCCAAAAACAATATTGGATGAGAAATTTTGAATTGTATTCCAGTCCATTAAACTTTTTCTTAAAATTTTTATATAAATTGTTTTACATTAGATAATTTTACATCAAAGCTAATTGTTTTAATTAACTTTCTTCTTCTCTATTTTTTAAAAATATGTAATATAAAATATACTTTAATAATTAAATTAAAATTGACAATTTGACAGGCTTCCAAGTAATATAAATTTGAATTTCGAAAAATGAAAAATTTATGTCAGCAACAATGAAATATGAAATGATGATTCTTCTTACAGAAGAATTTAATGATAGTGAATTAAAAACATGGGCATTTAATTATGCTAAAGCTTTAAGAAAGTTAAGTGCTTCTGAAATATCTGTAATTTCACGTGGAAAACGTGATTTAGCCTATGCAATCAAAGACCAAAAACGTGGTAATTTTATCCAAATAAATTTTTCGAGCATTCCACAATATTTAGATGAGTTTTCAACTAACTTAAAATTTGATACAAATGTTTTACGTTTTTTAATTCTACATAAAGATTAGTAAAATATTTTTATAGTAATTACTTTTAATACTTGAATTAATATAGAAATTATAGTATTATATATAGTAATTACCATATCCTCAGTAGCTCAGTGGTAGAGCAATCGGCTGTTAACCGATTGGTCGTAGGTTCAAATCCTACCTGGGGAGTAATAAGTAAAATATTAATATATGATAGAAAACAGAGATAAATTACAAATTGGAGATCGATATTTTAATTCTCGCTTAATGTTAGGAACTGGAAAATATCGAAAAAGTACAGATGCTATTGAAAGTATAGATGCGAGTGAATGTGAAATTGTAACTGTTGCAATTCGCAGGTTACCGACTAATCTTGATAATGACAATACAAATTTTTTGAAACAATTAGATTGGGAAAAACTTTGGCTATTACCTAATACTGCTGGATCACAAACAGCCGAAGAAGCTATTCGTATGGCTTTTTTAGGTCACGAATTAGCATGTCAACTTGGGCAAGAAGACAATTTTTTTGTCAAATTAGAAGTAATTTCAGATCCAAAATATTTACTACCTGACCCGGTTGGAACATTAAAAGCGGCTGAATTTTTAGTCAAGAAAGGTTTTACTGTTTTACCATATATTAATGCTGATCCAATGTTAGCATTACATTTAGAAGATTTAGGATGTGCAACTGTTATGCCGCTTGGGTCACCGATTGGATCAGGCCAAGGGTTAAACAATTTAGCAAATATTAAGATTATTATTGAAAATGCTAATATTCCTGTTGTGGTTGATGCAGGTATTGGGACGCCGAGTGAAGCCACACTAGCTTTAGAATTAGGAGCGGATGCTGTGCTATTAAATACAGCTGTAGCACAAGCAAAAAACCCAAGACAAATGGCCGAAGCCATGAAATTAGGTGTGCAAGCAGGTCGACTAGGATACTTAGCAGGACGAATGGAAAAGAAATATTACGCTAGTCCAAGTTCACCTCAAAGTAATATAAGTAAATTAAATTAATGTACTTATAGTACATTAATTTAATTTTTTTTAATCTTTTACAATATTACTTGTTTCTAATGTTTCATCCATTAATAAATCTGGATCTACATCAGAATAATCAATTTCTACTGTTACTTCATTAGTATAATTAACTAAAGAACCTTCTTCTTTCAAACGTGACACAATTAAGCGGGTTTTTGGATACAATGGTGTCGTTAAACACTCTTGAGCTAATGTATCTTCTAATAATCTCATTACAGCTCGACGTAAAGGTCGTGCTCCGTAAACAGGATCATAACCTTCTTCTGTTAATAAATTACGTACTGAAATATCAACTTCTAAAGTAATCTCTTTCTCTTGTAAACGCTTTTCTAATTGCCCAATCATTAAACCACAAATTTCCCAAATATCGTATTTTGTTAAATGATTAAATACAATAATCTCATCTAAACGATTTAAGAATTCTGGTCTAAAGAATTGTTTTAACTCTTCATTTACTAACTCTGATACTTTTTCAAAAACAGAAGAATCTTTAATTGGTTCAGCAGATGGTTCCCAATCAAGACATCCATCTTCATCAATTCTTAAAGCTGGCTTATCTAATTTTGATTTTGGTTGAATACCACTTTCACGCTCAATGATTTTTGCACCTAAATTTGTTGTCATAATAATTAAGGTATTTTTAAAATCAATTACACGACCTTTTGAATCTGATAAACGTCCATCATCTAAGATTTGTAATAATAAATTAAAAACGTCTGGATGAGCTTTTTCAACTTCATCTAATAAAACAACAGAATACGGTTTTGTACGTACAGCTTCAGTTAACTGACCACCTTCATTGTAACCAACATAACCTGGAGGTGAACCAATTAATTTTGCAACAGTATGTTTCTCCATGTATTCTGACATATCTAAACGAATCATAGAGTCTTCGTTACCAAACATATATTCAGATAAAGCTTTTGTTAGTTCTGTTTTTCCAACACCTGTAGGCCCTGCAAAAATAAAACTAGCAATCGGACGATCTGGATTACGTAAACCTACACGTGCTCGACGAATAGCTTTAGATACTGAAACAATTGCATGATGTTGACCAATTAATCTTTCATGTAATGTATCTTCCATTTTCAATAATCGTTTTGATTCAGAATCTGAAATTTTTGATACAGGCACACCTGTCCAACCAGCAATTACTTCGGCAACGTCATTTTCCATTACAGTATCAACTTCTTTGCGGGTTAATCCTAGCGCTTCATTAGTTAATGCTGCTTGTTTCATAATAGTAATATGTGTTCGAACTTCCATTTCATGATCTACTAATTGTTTTGCAACATCGAAATCATGTTCTTTAATACTTTCTTCTTTATCACGTAAAGTATCTTGTAATTCTTTCAATAACCGTTTCATACCTAATGGTAATCTACGATTTTCTAAGCGAACACGTGAACCTGCTTCATCTAAAACATCAATTGCTTTATCTGGTAGGAAACGATCCGCAATGTACTGATCAGCTAAAATAGCTGCTTGTTCTACTGCTTTATCGTGATAACTTAATGTATGGTGTTGTTCAAATTTTGAACGTAATCCACGTAAGATATCAATTGTTACACCAACACTTGGTTCTTTTACTTGAATTGGTTGGAAACGACGTTCTAATGCAGGGTCACGTTCAATATATTTACGGTATTCATCAATAGTTGTAGCACCAATACATCTAAATTTACCCCTTGCTAAAGCAGGTTTTAAGATATTCGCTGCATCAACAGCACCTTCAGCAGCACCTGCACCAACTAAAGTATGAATTTCATCAATTACTAAAATCACTGCAGCATCATTTTGAGCTTCTTCAACAATTCGTTTTAATCGTTCTTCAAATTCTCCACGATATTTTGTACCTGCTAAAATTGAACCTAAATCTAAAGCTAAGATTAGATGTCCATCTAAGAAATCAGGTGCTTTTTCTGTTAGAATCAATTGTGCAAGACCTTCAGCTACAGCAGTTTTTCCTACCCCTGGTTCACCTACTAATACTGGGTTATTTTTTCTACGACGTGCTAAAACTTTAATAACATCATGAATTTCTTGATCTCGACCAATTACAGGATCTAATTTACCATCAACAGCTTCTTTCGAAATGTTTTCTGAATATTCATCTAACGTTGGTGTTGAACTTCCTTTCTTTTCTCGTTCTAATAAGAATTTTTCTGCTTGAGTTAATGGTCGTAATGTTTCTTCTTGATTTTCTTCAATATACGCTAGAATTAAGTTTCGTAATTTTGGAATATCAACATTTAACTTATCTAAGGTGCGCATAGCAACACCATCTGATTCACCAATTAAAGCTAATAGAATATGTTCAGTTCCAACGAAATTTTGACCTAAATCTTTACCTTCATGAACAGCCATTTCTAAAACGCGTTTTGCTCGAGGAGTAAATGGAATTTCTGAAGCTACAAAGCCAGTACCACGACCTATGTATAATTCAATCTCTTTTCGTGCTTTTTTTAAAGTAACCTTTAATTTTTTTAGAGCTCGTGCACCGATGCCATGACGTTGTCCAATTACACCTAATAATAGCTGCTCAGTACCAACGAAATTATGCCCCATTCGACGTGCTTCTTCTTGGGATAACATAATTACTTTAATAGCACCTTCTGTAAATTTTTCAAACATAAATTTTTCCTATTAAATTATATGTATATATATAGAATTTTATAAACGTTATAAAACTAAGAATTTAAACTATCTATGATAAAAATAGCTCTTTAATTAAACTATAATCATTAGTTAATAGATTTTATTTATATTGCGAAAACCTTGTTCTCTAGTAATATTACGTTAATCTAGCATAATATTAATCAAATTACTCCTAAACTACATTTTTCTATTCACATTTTTATTACTCTTTTTGGAAATTCACATACTTCCTAATCTGTTGATTTATATTATACTATATATTATAATATTTTATAGTCTGATTAAATAAATCGGCGGTATGGCCAAGTGGTAAGGCAGTGGATTGCAAATCCTCTATCCCCAGTTCGAATCTGGGTGCCGCCTCCAAATGTTCTATAATATTGCTAAACTTTATACAGTTTAGTATAATATATATAGAAACTATGTCTAGGGGACGTGGTGGAATTGGTAGACACGACGGACTTAAAATCCGTTGCCTAGTGATAGGCGTGAGGGTTCAAGTCCCTCTGTCCCCATTAATTAACAAAATTTTATAGATACATTTTATTTTCAAGTTCAACTACATGTGTATTAACCATTTTACGTCTTAAACGATCACGGTGAACCGTATATAATTGCCCAGCTGCTATAGATTCTTTACTTAACCCAATTTTACCTGTTCGAACTTTTTCTAACATACCAAATTGATTTATCATTTGCTCTATCGCAACGATTTTTTCTGAATCACCTGTAACTTCAATTGTTATAGTTTTATTTGTACAATCAACTACTGTAGCATTAAAAATTTTTGTTATTTCAAGAATTTTCTCACGCTCATTTTCATCAACAAGAAGCTTAAATATTATTAATTCACGAGTAATAGACGGTACATGGGTTAAATTGTATACTTTAACTACAGGAAATAGTTTATATAATTGTCTCGTAACTTGATCGATGACTCTTAAATTTCCAGGTAGTACGATTAATATTCGTGATAAACTATCATATTCAGTCGAACCAACAACTAAGCTTTCAATCGTAAATCCACGTCTTGTTAAAAGTCCAACGAGTCGTGTTAAAATGCTAGGCTGATTTTCAACTAAAATGGATAATAAACATTCGTATTCATATGTTAATTCCATAGATTTAACAAAATTAATTAAGATAGTATTTAAAAATGATTTTGTTACAGCTAAAAATTTAACTGTAACAAAATTTAAAAATTATGATAAACAAATTCTATATAAAACACCTGCAGGTAAATCTGATTTTGATAATAAATCAAACATATTTACACTTGAATCATAATAAATATCTAGAATTCGTTTATGAATGCGAACTTCAAAATGTTCACGTGAATCTTTATTAACGTGTGGAGACCTTAAAACACAATAAATTCTTTTGTCGGTTGGTAACGGAACCATACTATATTTAGTTTCGTTATTAGTATCAAGAAGATTTACTAATTTACGACAAGATGAGTTTAGAAGCTCATGATTAAAAGATTCTAATCGTACACGAATTTTTTCATTCGTTTTTATATCCATAAATTTCTTTAATTAGTTAACAATTTTAGAAACTACACCAGCACCAATTGTTCGACCACCTTCACGAATCGCGAAGCGCATACCATCTTCAATTGCTACAGGGTAAATTAATTCTGCTGTCATTTTAATACGATCACCAGGCATTACCATTTCTACAACACTACCATCATCTGCTGTAAATTGTGTGATTGAACCAGTTACATCAGTTGTTCGTACATAGAATTGAGGACGGTAACCTGTGAAGAATGGAGTATGACGGCCACCTTCTTCTTTTGTTAAAACGTATACTTCTGATTCGAAGTTTGTGTGTGGTGTAATTGTACCAGGATCTGCTAAAACCATACCACGTTCAATATCCTCACGTGTAACACCACGTAATAAAATACCTACATTATCGCCAGCAAAACCTTCATCTAATGTTTTTTGGAACATCTCGATACCAGTAATTGTTGTACTTTGCGTGTCACGAATACCTACGATCTCAACATTTCCACCAACTTTAACAACACCACGTTCAATTCGACCTGTTGCTACAGTACCACGACCTGTAATTGAGAAAACATCTTCAATTGCCATTAAGAATGTTTTATCAACATCACGTTCTGGTGTTGGAATATATGAATCTACTGCATCCATTAATGCGAAAATTTTATCAACCCATGTGTTATCACCACGCTTAATACTTGGGTTTGCTGAAATTGCTTCAATTGCTTGTAAAGCAGAACCAGGACAAACTGGTAAATCATCACCAGGGAAATCGTATGAAGATAATAATTCACGAACTTCGATTTCTACTAATTCTAATAATTCTTCATCATCAACTTGATCTTCTTTATTTAAGAAAACAACGATGTTTGGAATACCTACTTGTTTACCTAATAAAATATGTTCACGTGTTTGTGGCATTGGACCATCAGCAGCAGATACTACTAAAATAGCACCATCCATTTGCGCAGCACCTGTAATCATGTTTTTAACATAATCAGCGTGACCTGGACAATCTACGTGCGCGTAGTGACGTGTTTTTGTTTCGTACTCTACGTGAGCTGTGTTAATAGTAATACCACGTGCACGTTCTTCCGGAGCACCATCAATATCACTATAGTCTTTTGCTACAGCATCACCTTCTAAGGCTAAAGTTGCTGTAATTGCAGCAGTTAAAGTTGTTTTACCGTGATCTACGTGACCAATAGTACCAATGTTAACATGCGGTTTTGTACGTTCAAATTTTTCGCGTGCCATTTATGAAAATTCCTTTGAAATATAAATAATATAAGTAGTAATAAAATTTCTAGCTTTTAGCGAGATTATAAATTAGTAACGGAAATGAGCAAAAGCTTTATTTGCTTCAGCCATTCGATGCGTTTCTTCTTTCTTTTTAATAGTATTACCTATGTCGTTAGCTGTGTCAATGATTTCACTAGCTAATTTAATTGACATACTTCTACCAACACGAGTACGGGCAAATCCAATAATCCATCGTAATGATAAATTTGTAGCACGGAATCCACTAACTTCGATTGGAACTTGATATGTAGATCCACCAATTCGACGTGCTTTTACTTCTACTACAGGACTTGCATTTCTAATTGCTTTTTCGAAAACTACTAATGGATCTTCGTTCGTTTTAGCTTTAATAATATCAAAAGCTCCATTAACGATTTCTTTAGCAATTGTTTTCTTACCAGATTTCAGAATTCTGTTAGTTAATAAACTTACCAGATAACTATTATATGTAGAGTCAGCTTCTGGAAATCTTTTTTTGGAAATATTTCGACGTGACATAATTTATGTTTATTTAAAAATGGGTTCAATATATATATGTAATATTAGAAATAAAATTTATACAAATTCATTTCTAATACTTAATAATGCTTAGATTTATTTGTCAGTTTTAGGCTTTTTCACACCGTATTTAGAGCGACCTTGTGTACGAACTTTTACACCACCACTATCTAATGCACCACGAACAATATGATAACGAACACCTGGTAAATCTTTTACACGACCACCACGAATTAAAACAACAGAGTGTTCTTGTAGATTATGACCAATACCTGGAATATAAGCTGTCACTTCGAAACCAGATGTTAATCGTACACGTGCTACTTTACGAATTGCAGAATTCGGTTTTTTTGGTGTTGTTGTATATACTCGTGTACATACACCACGTCTTTGAGGACAATTTACAAGTGCTGGAGATTTTGTTTTTTTCTTAATTTGTATACGTCTTGAACGTACTAACTGTTGAATTGTTGGCATTTATTTTAAAATTAATAGGTAAATATAAAATTCTTTTATCTTTAAATCAAACTACTGTTCGTTTGAATCTAAGCCGTATTTTTTCATAAATCGCTCAACACGACCTTCTGTATCAACAAGAGTTTGAGAATCACTATAAAATGGGTGGTTAGCTAACCAAACATCAACACGTAATTCTGGTTTTGTTGATCCAATGTAACAAATAGGTTTTCCATCGCATAAAACAGGTGCTTTTGGAAACCATTGTGGATGAATATCTGACTTTGGCATATTTTTTTTATTTTTAACGTTTAGAGTATTGAGGTGCTTTTCGAGCTTTTCTTAAACCATATTTTTTACGTTCTTTTATACGTGCATCACGTGTTAAGAAACCAAATGGTTTTAAGATTGAACGATTCGTATTATCACGTTGACATAATAATCGTGCAGTTCCTAATTGAATTGCAGAACATTGTCCAGTAAGACCACCACCTTTTACATTTACAACAATATCAAATTGTGTTTCTAAATTTAATTTTTTTAATGGGGCCCAAATTGTATTTAAATAATTTGCATTATATTGGAAATATTTTTCGCCTGGTAATTTATTAACAATTAAATTACCTTCGCCAGGGATAAGAAAAACCCTAGCTATTGCTTGTTTTCGTTTTCCAAGTCCAATATTTTCTTTTTGAAAAACTGTTTCTAATTTTGTATTCATAGAAATTTTTATAAATTATTGTTTAAATTTTCAAAATCATTTATTTGAATTGGGTTTTGTGCCATATGCGGGTGTTGTGGGCCTTGATAAATCTTTAATCGTTTTGATAATCGACGACGTGCTACACCCTTTGGCATCATTCCAATGATACATCGTTCAATAATTTGTTGTGGCAACGCATTTACTAATTTTTTTAAAGAACTTCCAGGACGACCTGGGCGGAAAACATGTACTTTTTGAATATCACGATCTAATGTTAATGCTTCAGCATTAATTAAAATTACGTAATCACCCATATCAAATGATGGATGGTAGTAAGATTTTAATTTTCCTGATAAAATTGCAATAATTACTGATGCAAGTCTACCTAATTGTTTTCCTTCACAGTCTATTACATACCATTTTCTTTTATTATACCCAGTAGCAGGGATAAATGTTTCATTCATAGCAGATTTCGTTATTAAAAAATTATTATTTTAAGACTATTCCTAATTTATTCTTAAGAGTAGCAAAAACTTCATCAGCTGATTTTCGACCAAAGTTTTTTAGTTCTTGCAACTTTTCTGGAGAATATTCTAAGAGATCTCCAATTGTATTGATTTGAGCTCGTTTTAAACAATTATATGCACGAACTGATAATTGTAATTCTTCGATAGCAATGTTCGTATGTGGGTTTAATGGAACCACCGGATTTGCCGTTTCTAGATCATTTGCATCTTGTGTAAATTTATTTTGAAGTAAAGAATTAAATAAATCAATAATAAATTCTGAGGCAGAAGAAATCGCATCCTCGGGTGATATACTACCATTTGTCCAAATATCAATAAACAAACGTTCTGTAACATAGTTTGTATTATCGTAAACATTTTCAATTTTAAAATCGACTTTTTGTATGGGCATAAAAATCGCATCCATCTGTAAAAAATCTTCAGATTTATCACAAAATGTTTGACCGGCTAGTTTATAACCTGTACCGTATTCAAATTTAAATTCAATTTCTAATACACCATTTGTAGAAATCGTTGCAATATAATGATTTGGATTTACAATTTCTAAGTCTGAAGGACCTTGAATTGAACTTGCAGTAATTACTGCAGGACCTTTAACTTTTAAGCGCCCAAATTGAGTATCAGTTGATTTACTCTGAAAAACAGTCCCTTTCAAATTTAATAAAATTTCAAGAACATCTTCCCGAACACCTGGAATAATCGAAAATTCATCTCTAACACCTGCAATTCTTACAGCAGTAATTGTAGTTCCACCAATATCACTTAAAAGTACTCGGCGTAATAAATTACCAACTGTAATTCCTTGACCAGGTCGTAATGAATTTATTAAAAATTGCCCATATCGCGCGCCAGACTCAATTTTTTCTGATTTAAGACACTTAATATACAAATTACTCATAATCATAATTTAAGACAATCTTAAAATTTACATATATATAAATATTTAAACTCGACGACGTTTTGGTGGACGACAACCGTTATGTGGTACAGGTGTTATATCATGAATTGAAAGGATTTCAAAGCCAGCACCTTCAATAGCTCGAATAGCAGTCTCACGGCCAGAACCTTGTCCTTTAATTAAAATTTCTACGTTTTTCATGCCTGTACTTAAAGCTTCTAAAGCAGCTTTTTCTGCAGCAGTTTGAGCTGCAAATGGTGTTCCTTTACGAGCACCTTTAAAGCCTGCGCTACCGGCAGAAGCCCATGAAATTGTGTCTCCTGCTAAATTTGTAATAGTTACAATAGTATTGTTAAATGTAGATTGAATATGAACAACACCTGTAACAAAATTATTTTTATCTTTTTTAAAAGTAGATTTCCGAATTTTTTGTGCCATATGACCTACAACTTTAAATTAATATAAAATAAGTTAAAAATAAGATTATTTTTTCTTACCTGTAACTGTTTTCTTTGATCCTCGACGACATCTTGCATTTGTTCGAGTTCGTTGTCCTCTTACAGGTAAACTTGTTCGATGACGTTTTCCACGGTGACAGTTTATCTCGTTTAATCGTTTAATATTTAAACCATTAAAACGACGTAAATCACCTTCTAATAACATTTCATTCTCTTCAAGAACTTTACGTAATTGAATAGTTTCTTCTGTTGTTAAATCAGCTACTCTTGTTTCTGAATTAATATTAGCTAATTCTACTAATTTTTTTGCGGTAGTCATTCCAATGCCATGAATATAAGTTAATCCATAGGCAATTCTTTTTTTCTTTGGTAAATCAACACCTACTAATCTTACCACTTGCTTAACTCCTTAACCTTGACGTTGTTTATGTTTTGGATTTGAACAAATTACCATAACTTTTCCATGTCGTTTAATAACACGACATTTATCGCACATTTTTTTTACTGATGGACGAACTTTCATTGTAAATTTCTAAATAAGTAAATAGTTTTTAAATTTGTTTAATCAAACATTTCATTATAAATGTTTGAAAGAATAATACTTCGAATTTCTCTTGATAAATCTAAGATAACCCCAACTAAGATTAATAATGACGTTGTACCTAGGCCATTAAAACTTGAACCAGGAATAACAGCTTCAATTAAATTAGGAATAGTTGCAAGAATAGATAACATAATTGCTCCTAAATATGTCACGCGTTGCATAACTTTCTTTAGATAGAACGTTGTTTCAACACCTGGACGTATCCCAGGAATTGAAACAGCCATTTTTTGTAATTCATTAGAAATATCTTTTGGATTCAAAACAATTGTTGAATAAAAAGAACTAAATAATAAAATTAGAACAAAATAGCCAATCCAATAAAGTACTTTCGAAGATTTTACAAATGCTGGAAGTGTTAAAATAGGCAGTAAGCCTAAATTACTTATATAATTTGGTATTACGAGTACAGCTGTTGTTAAAATAATTGGCATTACACCAGCTTGATTAAACCGTAATGGGATATAGTTTTTATCAACTTCTGATAATGTTGAACTTGAACGTTGAGTTTGGTTCAATTGTTTTGAAGAAATCAATGGAACAATTCTAGTACCTTCTTGTAATAAAACAATTCCATAAATTGCAATAAAGAAGATAAAACCAATAAATAACCAAGCTGGAAATGATACGTTATTTGCTGTTTGTGCAAATAAATTTTTACCAAAATTTGGTAAATTTGCAACAATATTTGTATAGATTAATAATGAAGCTCCATTTCCTAGTCCGTATTCAGTAACTATTTCACTTAACCAAAGAACAATCATTGCTCCAGTGGTTAACCAAATCATAATTTCTCCTGCTAAATAGATATCCCAATCAAATAAAGCTCGTTTTAAATAGAATGCTATACTAAAACTTTGAATTAAGGCCCAACCAAGCGTTATTAATCTTGTTAATCGATTAATTTTTCTTCGCCCTTCAGCTCCTCCCTCTTTCTGGAGTTTAGAAAGATTTGGGAAAAGACTTATTAGTAACTGCATTAAAATTGACGCATTGATATATGGAAATATATTTAATGTAAATAAACCAATTACAAAAGTATTATTTCCTGCAAACGTACTTACTAAACTTTTAGTCATGGAATGCCGTTCTAAATAAAACGCTAAATGTCCATGATTAATACCAGGAACAGGTAAAAAAGTTCCTATACGAATAAATATTAGAATTATTAAACTTAATAAAAGTCGGTTTAATAAAATATTTTTATCGTTTAATTGTTTCACCATAATTTAACATTTGATGATTTTAAAATATTGTTAATTTAAACTAAGATCGCGTTTTTTAGCTACCTGAGATTTTGTTGTTAATTGGCCTAACGCACAAACAGCTGCTCGTGCATTATTTAGTAAATTATCTGAGCCTAATTGTTTAGCAATAACATTTTTGATACCTGCTACTTCTAAAACAGTACGAACCGCACCACCAGCAATTACACCAGAACCTTCAATAGAAGGACGCATAATGATTTTACAAGCACCATAATTTCCTTTTACATCATGAGGAATACTTAATGATTTTGTAATAGGAATTTTAATTAAATTTTTTCGGCCATCTGTTTTTGCTTTTTTAAAAGCATTAACAACGTCACTTGCTTTAGCAACACCTACACCAACTTGACCATTTTCATCACCAATTACAACAATGGCACGAAAGCTTAATTTCTTTCCACCTTTTGTTACTTTAGAAACACGGCTAATTTTTATTAATCGTTCGACAAATTTTGAATCATTATCATTTCGTCGATTATTTTGTTTATTGACTTTTTTTAAATCGGTACTCATAAAATTTTTAAACTTCTACTTATGATTTTTAAATCCGTTCTTAAAATTGAAGACCACCGGCTCTAGCACCTTCAGCTACAGCTTTAATTCTTCCATGATATAAATAAGGACCACGATCAAAAACAATTTTTGTAATATTTTGTTTTAAGCTAAGGCCAGCTAATTTTTCTCCCATTAATCGCGAAGCTTCACATGTTCGGCCCGTTTTCGCTTTTAATGTAATATCACGATCTAATGTTGAACACGACAATAATGTTGTTGCAGTAGTGTCGTCAATTATTTGTGCATAAATGTTCTCATTAGAGCGATATACTGATAAACGAGGACGATCTTGATTTCCTTTCACGCGACCACGTAAACTTTCTCGTTTTAAACGTTTAAATTTTTGGGGTTTTAATTTTTTATTTTTATTTTTGAGTTTCAATAAAACTCTTTTTGATAATTTCATAATCTGATTAAATATATTAATGTTAAATTTCAACTATTTCTAATAGATGGTCAATTATTTCTTCCCAGATTTTCCTGCTTTACGTAAGACAACTTCACCCTGGTATAAAATACCTTTACCTTTATACGGTTCTGGTGGACGCCATGAACGGATTTGTGCAGCAAATAAACCTAACTTTTCTTTATCACAACTTTTTATTGTTATTGTAGTATTTTGTACTACTTCAACACTAATAATATCAGGAATTTCAATGATAACAGGATGACTATAACCTAAGTTAAGAGTCAATGAATTTCCTTGTACATTTGCACGATAACCAACACCAACTAAAACAAGAGTTTTTTGGAATTGTTCCGAAACCCCAACAATCATATTATCAATTAATGTTCGATATAATCCGTGTAAAGCTTTCGTTTTGCGTGTATTATCTTTTACACTAACAACCAATGTACTATCATTTTGTTCTAATCCAAGAACATCTGGAAGTGTGTTATTTAATGTACCAAATTTCCCTTTTACAGTTACTTCAGCTCCTGTGCAATTAACATCAACATCTTTAGGTATACCAATTGGTAATTTTCCGATACGTGACATATTTTTTAAATACTCCGATTACCAAATATAACATAAAACTTCACCACCAATACCAAGTTCTTTAGCTTTAAGATTTGTCATTACTCCTTTTGATGTTGAAATAATAGCAAGTCCTAAGTTGTTTAAAACTTTTGGTAATGTTTTCGAATTTGCATAAACTCGTGAACCTGGTTTACTTACACGTTGAATTTTACTAATTACTGGTTCACGTAAGTTACCTTTATATTTTAAGGATATTAATATATATTCAAATGATTTCTCTGTATATAATTCGAAATCTTGAATAAATCCTTCTTCTTTTAAAATTGCTGCAATTGATTTTGACATTTTTGTACTTGGAATTTGTACAATTTGATGTTTAACCATATTAGCATTTCTAATTCGAGTTAACATATCTGAAATAGGATCTGTTACCACAAATGTCTCCTTATTAATTTTTCATAGATTTTGTTATTCTTGAGACCAGCGTTTTCTACGTAGGTGTTTCTTTTTATCCCATGATTGACTAACTTCTGATAATGATTCAAATTTTTGGTAATAACCAGAATCATTTAATGGGAAACGTAAGAACTTAAGTAAAATAATTCCATTTAAAATTCGATCAAATGTTTTAGATCTTCCTTTTGGTAATGATGATGAGAAAACTAAACTAATAGTAAAACCTTGAGTTTGTTCTACATCGTCATAATCAATCTCTGGAAAAATTAACTGTTCTTTTAAACCTAACGTATAATTTCCTGCTTTATCAAAACTTCTAACTGATAAACCCCGGAAATCACGAATTTGAGCGAATGTAAAGAAGATAAGTTTTGTTAAGAATGTATACATCTTTTCGCCACGTAACGTTACTGTTAATCCTAATTCCATATCCTCACGAATTTTGAAACCGGCAATAGCTTTTTTGGATCTTGTAATAACTGGTTTTTGGCCGGTAATTACAGTAAATTCTTCAATACTTTTTTTCAAGATCTTAGTATTTTGCGCTGCTAAACCTAAGCCTCGATTAATTTGAATTTTTTTCAATTTTGGAATTGTGTGTGGATTCTTAAATAATTTAGGATTATTTTTTTGTAATACACCACGAATACCATCATTATATTCTTTTTTGATATCGTCAAGTAACCGATACATTTCAGTGGTTTCTTGCAATGATTGTTGATTCGGCATAATAATTAATAATTACGATTCTTTTGAAGTTAATTTAACGTTTGAATGATGAATAGGCGCTTCGAATTGCTTAATTTCACCAACTTCATTTTCAGTATTAGGTTTAATATGTTTATATTTAAAATTAATACCTTTAACAATAATTTTTCCAGTTTTTTTATAAAGTTTTAACACTTCACCTGTTTTATTTTTATCAAAACCTGAAATTATTTTTACAGTATCACCAATTTTAACATGCATTTTTGCTGTTTTACTCATTTATAAAACCTCCGGTGCTAATGAAACAATCTTCGAAAAGTTTTTATCACGAACTTCTCTTGCTACAGGCCCAAAAACACGTGTTCCACGTGGGTTATTATCAAGGTTTACAATAACAGCTGCATTATCATCAAATCGGATGTACATTCCATCTTGACGACGAATTGTTTTACATGTGCGTACTACAATTGCTCTTACAATATCAGAGCGTTTAATAGGCATATTTGGAATTGCTTCTTTTACCACGCCAATAATCGCGTCACCAACTTTTGCGTATTTTCGATTTCCACCGAGAACTCGAATACACATAATTTTTCGAGCACCGGTATTATCGGCTACTGTTAATATGGTTTGAGGATAGATCATAGAAATTTGATTTTAACTAATTAACGATGATTTCGAAAGAACTTTGGCTAATTTCCAACGTTTTCGTTTACTTAAAGGACGACATTCTTGAAGTAAAACTTGATCACCAATATTACATTCACTTAATTCATCATGAGCTAAGTATTTTTTCGTTTTTACTATTGTTTTTAAATAGATTGGATGTGAAAATCGACTTTCAACTTTTACTACAATAGTTTTCTCCATTTTGTTACTTACAACAATACCAACTTTTTCTTTTACGGGCATTAAAACTCCTTATGTCCAAATATTCAGTAAGATTTTTTAAAAATTGCCAGTCATATAGTTTTGATTTTTCATTAAGTTAACAACCGCATTAGGATTTTTTTGTTCTAATGCATCTAATCTTAATGTTAAAACTGTTTTTAATTGAGCTAGGCGACGTTTTGTATGTTTAATTTCATGAGATTTAAAAGGTTGGCGAGTTGCTTTTTTAAATCTTAAATTAAATAAATCTTTTTCCGCTTGAATTATTGCGTCAGAGATTTCCGTATTTGATAGTACTTTAACATCATTAAATTGAGGTAAACTCATAAACTATTCAATTGTGGGTTTAATAATAAATTTTGTTTTGATTGGTAATTTATAAGCAGCTAAGCTTAAAGCAGCACGTGCTACTTCTTCAGGAACTGATGAAATTTCAAAAATAATTGTTCCTGGTTTAACTACGGCTACCCAATAATCAACAGCACCTTTACCGGAACCCATTCGTGATTCAGCTGCTCGAGCTGTTACTGTTTTGTCTGGAAAAATTCGAATCCATAATGAAGCACCACGTTTTGTATAACGTGTAATTGTTCGACGAGCTGCTTCAATTTGACGTGAAGTAATCCATGTTGGCTCTAACGCTTGTAAGCCATATTGACCAAACGTTACTTCATTTCCTCGTGTTGCTTTACCACGCATACGACCACGATGATATTTTCGATATTTTGTTCTTTTTGGACTTAACATAATAAGATAAATTGATAAAATATAACTTTTGGATTTTATTTTGTTAAAATTTCGTTTTTAAATAACCAAACTTTAATTCCTAATACACCGTAGATAGTATTTGCTTCTTTTACTGCATAATCAATATCAGCACGTAAAGTTTGTAATGGTACACGACCTTCGCGAATCCATTCGCTTCGAGCAATTTCTGCACCATTTAATCGACCAGAAACTTGAATTTTAATACCGTTAACATTATCTTCTTGTGCAGCTTGCATAGCTTCACGAATCGCACGTCTAAATGCAATACGATCTTCTAATTGTTTTACAACTAAGTCACCAATTAATGAAGCATTTAAATTAACTTTTTCAACTTCAACGATATTAAGTGTTACTTGACGATTTGCTGGTAACAGGTTCTTAATATTTTTTAATAAATTTTGAATTCCTGTACCATTCTCGCCTACTAAGGCACCAGGTCGACCTGTTTCAATATCTAATTGAATTTGGTCACCTAAACCATTACGGTTAATTTGAATATTTGAAATACTGGCTGCTTTTGCTAATTTATTTAAATATGTTCGAATTAAATCATCTTCTTCTAATAAATTTGCATACTGATTAAAATTCGCATACCAAGTTGATCGATGTTCTTGGGTAATACCTAATCTAAATCCTAAAGGATGCGTTTTTTGTCCCACCGGAATAATCCTTTTACTTAATAATTTATATTTTTTAACTAACTTCTTTAACTACAATCGTAATATGGCAAGTTGGTTTTAATATTGCATAAGCTCTTCCTTGAGCACGTGGCCGAATTCGTTTTAATTTCGGTCCTTCATCAGCATAGACTTCGTCTATTACTAATTTTTTTTTATCTAAATCATAGTTATTTTTGGCATTTGCTGCTACTGAATGCACAATTTGCCAAACGGGTCCACCCGCATCATATGGTAAGAATTCTAGTATCATTAGTGCTTCTTGATACGAACGTCCCCGAATTTGATTAAGAACTCGTCTCACTTTATGTGGCGACATTCGAATATATTTTGCTACAGCTTTCACTGATTGAACGTTAGACATCAAATATTCCCTTTAATTTTTTTTTCTATGTATTTTTTAAATTTTTCGCACTAGAAAAAAACGAAAATAAAATCTATTTTTAAAAAATAGAAGTAATTGAAAATTTAAATTTTTTAAATAACTAATAATAAAAAGTTTTTTACCAAACCAATTCTAATTTTTTAGATATTGGTTTAACTTGATAAGCTAATTTAATTGTTAGATAATTTAATGATTCAAAATAATCAGAAGAGTTTTGAATGAATTTATTCATATTTTGTTTCTCAGTAATACTTATTTCATACACATAAATATCAAAAAAATTAACATGTAGATTATTTTGAAGATAAATGACTGTTGAATGTAAAATCTGTAATAACTGATTTGCTTCGGTCTGATTTGTTTTTAAAAGGTATAATAAATCTTCAACTACGTAATAATAAAGCTTAAATTTTAAGCTTTGAATTATTGTTTTTGCAAGCGGAGATAATTTCTTTTCGTATTTAATATTAAATGTTTTTATATTAAATTTGGTATCGTTAACTTTTGGTACCATAAAAAGGTTTCCTTAGCGTTTTGATTTTCTATCCGTTTTAATATGAGTTTTAAATGTTCGAGTAGAAACAAATTCGCCTAATTTATGACCAACATATTGATCTGAAATAAAAACTGGTACATGTTGTTTACCATTATAAACAGCAATTGTGTGACCAATCATACTTGGTAAAATCGTAGAACTACGTGACCAAGTAGTAATAATATCCTTTTTTCCATCGGCATTCATTTTATCAACTTTTTTTAATAAATGATATGCAACAAAAGGTCCTTTTTTTAATGATCTTGGCATATTGAAAATAGTTTTATTTTTATTTTGTCAATTTCAATTACGATCGACGTCGAAGAATATATGCATTACTTGCTTTTTTATTCTTTCTTGTTTTCATCCCTAAAGCTGGTTTACCCCATGGTGTTAATGGTCTAGCTCGACCAATTGGTGCACGACCTTCACCACCACCATGTGGGTGATCACAAGGGTTCATTACAGAACCACGTACAGTAGGACGTTTTCCAAGCCAACGTGTTCGACCAGCTTTTCCACTTCTTTGTAAGAAAACATCATTATTACTTACTTCACCAATAGTCGCTATACATTCTTTACGAATTAAACGAATTTCTTTTGATGGTAAACGTAAAGTAACATAATCACCTTCTTTTGCTAAAATTTTAGCAGAGGTACCTGCTCCTCGAACAATTTGCCCACCTCGAGTTGGGATTAATTCAATATTATGAATTGATGTTCCTAATGGAATTTCTGTTAAAGGTAATGCATTTCCAATCTTTAAAGAGCTACCAGAACCAGAATTAATCGTATCACCAACATTTAAATTATTTGGATGTAAAATATAACGTTTTTCACCATCTGTATAATTAACTAATGCAATTCTTGCATTACGGTTCGGATCATATTCAATGGCTGCAATTGTTCCTTCTACATTATATTTATCACGTTTAAAATCAATTAAACGATATCTTCTTTTGTGACCACCACCACGGTGACGAATTGTAATAACACCTCGATTGTTACGTCCTTTATTTCTATGGTTCTTTCTAAGTAAACTTTTTTCAGGTTTACTTTTTGTAATTTCCGTAAACGTAGAAAGAGCACGGTTACGAGTACCTGGTGTATAAGATTTGTAAAGACGAATGCTCATAAACTTGATTATTTTGTATTCTATAAATTATTAGCTTTCAGCAAATAAGTTTATTGTATCGCCATCTGCTAAGGTAACAATTGCTTTCTTGTACTGTGATTTCCAACCAATATATTTACCAACTCGTTTTTGTTTTTTTGGTAGGTGACATGTATTAATTTTGATCACTTTTACATTAAATAAATATTCAATTGCGGCTTTAATCGTAATTTTGTCAGATGAAGGGTTTACAATGAAACTATATTGATTATTTTCTAAAAGTCGTGTTGCTTTATCTGTGATAAGCGGATATTTGATAATATCTGTACTACTCCAATTAAAATATGAAGAATCAACCACAATAAATCTCCTTAATATCTTTTACTGCTTGTGGTGTTAGTAAAATTTGTTTAGCCTTTAATAAACTAAATGTATTTAAATTTGAAGCAGAAATTAATTCTATATTTTTAATATTTCTTGTTGATAATTTTAACGCAGGTGTTTTCTCTGAAACAACAAGTAAAACTTTTTGATCTAAAGAAATTTCACATTTTTTGCAAATTTCTGAAAATGTTTTTGTTTTTGATGATTCAAGAACAGTTTCTAAATTATCAAGTACTGAAATAATATTACGTTTATTATAAAGTAATGTTTGTAATGCTAACTTACGCTCTTTTTTATTTAATTTTAAAGTAGTACTTTTTGGTTTTGGACCAAAAATAACACCACCACCTTTCCATAATGGAGAACGGTTTGAACCAGCACGTGCGCGACCTGTTCCTTTTTGACGCCATGGTTTTCTACCACCACCTCGAACTTCACTTCGTGTTTTAGTTGAAACTGTTCCCTGTTTTTGAGAAATTTGATGTCTTAAAATATCTTTATGAATTAAATAATTCCCTGATCCGTCAAGTACATTTAACTCTAGTTTATGTTCGTCATTTTGTACTTGTCCATTGATATCTAAAGAATTATATGTAACAAATTTTTGAACAGTCATATTTAATTTTCTCTAAATTCTTTTCTTTGGTACTAATATTGTGATGAATCAATACTTAGTAAATTTCCTGGTTTTCCTGGAACAGAGCCTTTAACTACAATAATATTTTCATCACTATTTACTTGAATAACTTTCAATTTTTTAATATTTGCAGTTTTGTTGCCCATTTGTCCTGCCATCTTTTTACCTGGTAAAACACGACCGGGACTTGTACCCATACCAATAGAACCTGGTGCTCTATGGTTTTTTGAACCATGAGTCATTGGACCTCGTGCAAAATTATGACGTTTTTGTAAACCTGAAAAACCTTTACCATTTGTTTTTCCAGTAATATTTACAAGTTGTCCAGCAGCAAATGATTCTACATTTAAAATTTGCCCTACTGTATACTCTTCAGGATTATTAATTCGAAATTCTTTTAAATATTTTAAAGGTTGAATATTTGATTTTTGTAAATGACCTAATTCTGGTTGACTTAAATACTTACTTGATGTCACGCCATAACCAATTTGAATTGCATTGTAACCATCTGTTAAAACAGTCTTAATCTGTGTAATTACACATGGCCCAATTTTTAAAATGGTAACAGGAATAATATTCCCCGATTCATCAAAAATTTGAGTCATACCAATTTTATTACCTAATAAACCTACAGACACTGTATTTCTCCAAATATATACTATATCTATTAACATTCAAAAAACCAAACTGTTAACTACTTAAAAATTAACAATAAAATAATCAAGTAATTTAAATTACTAAATCAATTATAATAATTTAAATAATTTTAAGGAATTTGTCTATAGAGGATAAATTAACAATTTTATTAAAACAATATTACGGGTTTTAAACTTCTTTGTTAGTTATTACATGAACTATAGATATATATATTAAGAAAACGTTAATATAATAAATAAGAATTAAAAATAATATGGCAAAAGTTGTAGGTATTGATTTAGGAACAACAAACTCTGTTGTTGCAGCAATTGAAGGCGGACAACCAACAGTAATCACTAATGCTGAAGGTTTGCGAACAACACCATCTATTGTTGCTTATACGAAAAAACAAGAATTATTAGTAGGTCAAATTGCAAAGCGTCAAGCAGTAATTAACCCTGAAAATACATTCTTTTCAGTAAAACGTTTTATTGGTTCAAAAGAAAACGAAATTTCAGCCGACGCAAAACAATTACCATATAAAGTTGGTAAAGATACAAACGGAAACATTAAAATTAACTGTTCATCTTTAAGCAAAGATTTTAGTCCTGAAGAATTATCAGCTCAAGTTTTACGAAAATTAATCAAAGATGCGAGTACATATTTAGGACAGGATGTGACACAAGCAGTTATTACTGTACCAGCATATTTTAATGATTCACAACGTCAAGCAACTATGGACGCTGGTAAAATTGCTGGTGTTGAAGTTTTAAGAATTATTAATGAACCAACTGCTGCATCATTAGCTTATGGTCTAGACAAAAAACAAAATGAAACAATTCTAGTTTTTGATTTAGGTGGTGGTACTTTTGATGTATCAATTCTAGAAGTTGGTGATGGTATTTTTGAAGTATTAGCAACTGCTGGTGATACAACATTAGGTGGTGATGACTTTGATAAAGTTTTAGTAAACTGGCTTGTAGGAGATTTCCAGGCGAAAGAAAATATCGATTTAACAAAAGATATTCAAGCTTTACAACGTTTAACTGAAGCTGCTGAAAAAGCAAAAATGGAATTATCAACAGTTGACAAAACTAATATTCATTTACCATTCATTACAGCTGATAAAACGGGTCCAAAACATATTGAAACAGAATTAACACGTACTAAATTTGAAGAATTATGTGCTAATTTAATTCAACGTTGTAGAATTCCGGTAGAAAAAGCATTAAGTGATGCACGATTAGAAAAATCTGATATTAATGAAATTGTATTAGTAGGCGGTTCTACAAGAATTCCTGCAATTCAAAATTTAGTTGAAGTTTTAACAGACAAAAAACCAAATCAATCAGTAAATCCAGATGAGGTTGTTGCAATTGGTGCAGCAATTCAAGCAGGTATTCTTGCAGGTGAAATTAAAGATATTTTATTACTTGATGTAACACCATTATCTTTAGGTGTAGAAACATTAGGTGGTGTAATGACAAAAATTATTGCACGGAATACTACTATTCCTGTTAAAAAATCTGAAATGTTCTCAACAGCAGTTGATAATCAAACAAATGTAGAAATTCATATTTTACAAGGTGAACGTGAGTTAGTAGCTGGGAATAAAAGTTTAGGTAATTTCCGTTTAGATGGAATTCCAAAGGCTGATCGTGGTGTACCACAAATTGAAGTTACATTTGATATTGATGTAGATGGTTTATTATCTGTTAAAGCTAAAGAAGTAGAAACTGGTATTGAACAATCAGTAACAATTCAAAATGCGTCAAATTTAGAACAAAATGAAGTCGAGCAAATGTTAGAAGATGCAGAAAAATACGCATCGTTTGACCAAGAAAAACGTCAAAATGTTGATTTAAAAAATCAAGCCGAAACATTATGTTATGAAGCAGAAAAAGAATTAACGGCTTTAAAAGATACACTTACTAATGATAAAAAATCAAGTGTTGAAGAATTGATTGAAACAATTCGAAAAGATATTCAAGCTGAAAGTTATGATAGCCTGAATTCAAAACTTGAAGAATTAAAAATGGCTATGAAAGATATGATGGAATTACAAAATCAAGGAAATGATGACTCAATGTCAGATTTAAATGATTTATAAATTTAAAACTTTAAACGAATTTTTTATTCGTTTAAAGTTTCATCTTCATTTACAATTATACATTCAGTTGTTAAAATCATACTAGCAATTGAAGTTGCATTTTGAATACCAGATCTTGTTACTTTTGCAGGATCTACTACCCCTTCTTCAAATAAATTACCAAACCGATTTTTCGCTGCATTATAACCTACTTCAAATTCTTCTTGTTGAACTTGTTCGATAATTACAGGTCCATTTATACCAGCATTTTCTGCTATACGACGTAAAGGAGCAAGGATAGCTCTTGTAATAATCATGGCACCAATTAATTCATCATCTTGTAGATTATTTTTCGCCCATGATAATAAATTTTCTGATAAATGTGTTAATGTTGCACCACCACCTGGAACAATACCTTCTTCTACAGCAGCTCGTGTTGCATTGATGGCATCTTCGAGTCTTAGTTTTTTATCTTTCATTTCTGTTTCTGTTACAGCTCCTACACGAATTACTGCAATACCACCAGATAATTTCGCAATACGATCTTGTAATTTTTCTTTTTCATAAGATGTATCGACTACATTAATTTGTTTTCTAAGTTGTTCACAACGTGCTTTGATTTGGTCTAATTCCAAGCCATCACCCACAATTGTTGTACTATCTTTTGTTACAATAACACGACGAGCTTGACCTAAAAGGTTTACATTAATATTATCTAAACTTAAGCCTGCATCTTGTGTAATAACGGTTCCACCAGTTAAAACAGCAATATCTTGTAACATTAATTTTCGTAATTCACCAAAACCAGGAGCTCGCACAGCTACAGCATTTACAATACCGCGAAGTTTATTAAGAATTAAGGTTGCTAACGCTTCTTTTTCAACATCTTCTGCAATAATTAATAAAGGACGTTTAGTTTTTGTTATCTGTTCTAAAATTGGTAACAAATCTTGTTGAACTAACGTAATACGTTTATCTGTTAACAGAATATATGGGTTGTCATATGAAACTTCCATTTTATCTGTATTTGTAATGAAATATGGAGAGATAAAACCTTTTTCTAATTTCATTCCTTCCGTAATTTCTAATTCGGTCGTAATCCCTTTACCTTCTTCTAATGAAATTACACCATCTTTTCCAACTTTAGATAAAGCATCAGCAATTAATGACCCAATAATCTCATCATTTCCTGCTGAGATTGCTGCTACTTGCTGAATTGATTGAATATCTTCTACGGGTTGAGCATATTCATTAATTTGTGTAACTAAATATTGTGTAGCTTTTTCCATTCCTAGCTTAATAGAAATAGGATTTGCACCTGCTGCTACATTTTTTAAGCCTTCCTTTACCATTGCATAGGCTAAAACTGTTGCAGTTGTTGTACCATCACCAGCAACGTCATTTGTTTTAGACGCTGCTTGACGAATTAACGAAACACCGGTATTTTCGATGTGATCTGGTAGTTTAATTTCTTTTGCAATTGTTACACCATCATTTACAATTTGTGGAGAACCGTAATTTTTTTCTAATACTACATTTCGGCCTTTTG